AATATAAAAATCCCTGTGCGGATTCATGACTTTATAATAGATCTATGGAGTAAGGAGTTCTTGTTGATAAATCGAAAACGGGAAAATCATTTTCTTTTCGAATTCTTATGGAAAAGGTATCCCTTAATCATAGTCTAAAAGTATAGACCCATCAATTGATTCCGTACAATTCATTGATTTAATTCTCGGTATAAATATAAGAAAAGAATGGGAGCGCCGTCTTCGCAAACATGAATAGATCCATCTTTATTGTTTTTAACAGTTTTTCACAAAAAAAAATGGATCTTTATCCCCTAAGCCGCGTAGGAAAGATCTTTCTTTGATGAAAAGTTTTCTAGTTTTTATAGTAAGAATTGATTGGTCGTACCTATACAATAATCTAATATGAATGACTCGCTATTCACTCGGGTTCTGAGCCATAATCATTATGTAGGAGAGATGGCCGAGTGGTTCAAGGCGTAGCATTGGAACTGCTATGTAGGCTTTTGTTTACCGAGGGTTCGAATCCCTCTCTTTCCGTACCTTCATCGAAATCATCAATGGTACTGACCACAATGTATCAAATCAAATAATGACGGATACCATTATTCCAACAGTTAGACCTTTCTTTGATATAGATTCTCTATTCCTAATTGCTATAGAAAATACTAGAAAGAGTGGACAAGGGATTAAAATCTCGCTGCCGGTCTATTACTTCGACGAAAAGGGAGCAAAATAGCCCAAACCCCCTTTTTTTTTAGTTAGGTTTAAGTTTGACGGGAATAATATTCTACGACTAGCAATTCATTTATTTTCAAACCGACCCATTCAGTATCTATTATTTGATTGACTAATCCTTTATACTGTAACGGGTGAAGAGTCAAATATTTTGGCAATTCCTCATGAGGGGAGGAATCAAGATAATTTTGAATCAAAGCTCTGGATTTTTGGTCCTCCTTCGCTGTAATAATATCTCGGGGTTTGCAGCGATAACTGGGTATATCTACTATACGACCATTAACTAAAACATGTCTATGGTTAACTAATTGGCGGGCTCCAGGAATAGTCGAAGCCATACCCAATCGAAAAAGGATGTTATCCAAACGCATTTCAAGTAATTGTAGTAAAACCTGACCAGTTGAACCTTTGGCTTTTCCGGCGATACGGACATATTTTAGTAATTGTCGTTCTGTAAGACCATAATGAAAACGCAATTTTTGCTTTTCTTCTAAACGAATACGATATTGAGATCTTTTACCGGAACGTGATTGGTTTCTAAGATCACTTCCGGCTCTAGGCCTTTTACTAGTTAGTCCCGGTAAAGCCCCCAGACGGCGTATTTTTTTGAAACGAGGCCCTCGGTAACGCGACATAAAGACTCCTTATTTTATTGAAATTTCATTTTACAGAATAAACCTAAATTAAAACTGAACTATAAAGGAAGCGAAATCTACTGAAGTATTGTACTACAAAGAATAATGAGATAAGTTGTATCAATATCCGGACTCTTTTGTATTGTATATGTATATATAAAAAAAGTATCCTTTTCTTGATTTGTTCTGTAGAGATCTAACTCTGGAAATTTGGATTCATAGTAGGAGGTTCCTACAACATAATAGATCGGTGACCCTTGGAAAAGGGGAGGAAGCCCTTTCAATATTATTTTGAATATTCTTTTATTTCAAAGAGACATTATTAATTATGTAAAAAATCAAACAAATAGAGAGAAGCCAGCTATCGGAATCGAACCGATGACCATCGCATTACAAATGCGATGCTCTAACCTCTGAGCTAAGCGGGCTCACATAATCGAAATTGTACATACATAGGAATGCAATAAACTACTGGGATCTTAGCCATTCATTCTTAGCTATTCATAATGAATATAGAAACGAATACAAATCGAAAAGAATAAATGGATAGAATCTCATTTCAAATAAATCTTGAATATTTATAGAAGATAACGACTATAGCGATATAGAATTTCGATTTATTTATCAATTATCTGTTGAGTATCTTAATCTATATTAGATTAGTAAGATTTTTTATTTCAATTTAAAAAATCTTATTATTATCTTATCGAATTTCTCTAGTACTATTAGTTTAGATATTATAGCCTTACTTTATATATTTTCTATTTTTTACTACATATCAGATATATTTCTAAAGGTATTTCTTATTCTGCTTACTAGATTAGAATTTTTTATCTATTTATATATATATTTGTATAAAAAAGTTGATATATATTTATAAACTTATTTATCTTTAGAAAAAAGTTTCTATAAATTATTATATAATATAAATTATTAATTATCTAGATAAAATTCGAACTAATAAATAATTATTTATTATCTTATCGAATTATATAGAATTATTAATATGGATTTAGTGAGAATTCATTTCCATTTTTTGTTATAGATTATGGAGGATCCACCTTAAGAAAATAAACAAAGAATAAAAATGAAAGAGAAAGATACAATCCAGATCATAATGAGACAGTCCCCTGCTTTCAGCCATAAAG